CAATTGATTTGATTGGAATAATGGAAAATAAGAAAATTTGGCGATTTAAGATAAGAGTCAATTTAGCATTATTCATTTTAATATAATAAACAAATTAATATAATAAAAAAATGTTCAACTTTATAACTATATTCTATAATTAATTAACTATATTAACTATATAAAATATAAAATAGAAATTAATTAACTATATAAAATAAAATAAAAATAGAGTAGAATAAAAATAGACTCTATTTTATATTCATTTTATATTATAAAATGAAAATCATTATAAAAAATCATTATAATATTAATTATTGATATGGTATAAATCATTATAATGTATAATGTTAATTTTTTAAAATTTCGAATTTCATTTTAGCGTTAATTAAAATTCTAAATCTAAAGTTTCTTTCTTTTTTTTTTTTTATGACAAATATCAATAAGATTTCTATTCCCTCTTCAAATAGAACTATTATCAAATAGGAATCGCTGGTTTTTTTCTTTTTATTAAAATTCAAAAATTAAAAAAGGCCAAAGCCCCTTATCGGATTTGAACCGATGACTTACGCCTTACCATGGCGTTACTCTACCACTGAGTTAAAAGGGCCCATTTAATTCAATTCCTGAATGAGCTACTATGTGGATAAGATATATCTATAGAAATAGATTAGAAATCAAATATATAGAAAAAATAAGTAAATGAAAGTAAATCTATGTAAATCTATATTAATATAGAATTATATAGAATATATTCTATTAATATAGAATATAGAATTATTCTATTATTCTATTAATATATATAGAATATGGATTCTATTATTATTAGAATATTATTAGAATCTATTTATTTGATTCTAATATCTAATATATTATATATTCTATTATAAAATTTATATTATAAAATATAAAAATTATATTATTATTATTATAAATTACATTAATAAATTATATTAATTATAATAATTATAATATATATATTATAAATATTATAAAATTATATTATAAATATTATAAAATAAATTATTATAAAATATAAAAATTATATTATAATAAATTATTATTCTAAATTAAATAGAGAATATTCTTATTCTAAATTAGAATTCTAATTTATGAATTTAGAATTCTATTAAAAATAGAAATTCTAATATAAACTAATATAAATTTAGAATAAGTATATTGTACTAAGTATAGGAAGTAGATTCATAGTAGTTCATTTAGAAGCGAGAGATCTTATTTACCTAGTGAGTATAGACTAAACTAGTGAATATAGGTAAAAAAAGGGTTTATTAATATTGAATTCAATTTAATTGAATTCAATTTATTAATATTGAATTAAATAAATATCAATGTAATGAATTTCTCAGTGTAATGAATTTATCAAGGCCGAACCTAATTGAATTTACCACCGAAATTTATTTGATTTGATACATGTATTTAGCAATTCAACATAGATCCAAGATATTTCATCGAATCACTGATGAAAAGATTTTTTTTGTCCCCTGAACCAAATTCTTAAAATCAAATTGGATAACCTGTTAATGCCTATCCCTTTTGCCAGATTTATCTATTTGTTAAATGACTGGTTTAGTGTGAGAGAGATATATGTCTATTTATCTTAACAATGAGTGAATTAAATGAACGAAAACGAAAGAAAAAGGGTTTAACCCTATTTTCTGGCTTTCTGGCAGACGCATTGAAAGAATCTTTCGTATTATTTATTTTATTTTTTTCTATTTTATTTTTATTATTTATTAAATAAAATTTAAAATTTGTATTAATGTATTAAATTAATAAATATTAATTATATTAATTTAAATTAAATTATATTAATTTATTCTATTACTAAATCTAATATTATACTAATATTATACTAAATATTAACTAAAATATTATACTAAATATTAACTAAATATTATAATATTATAATGATTAATATTATAATGATAATGAATTCTAAATTTATTCTATTTATATAAATGAAATTTATTTATAGAAATTTATTCTATTTATATTAGTTATATTAGTTATATTAGTTTTATTCTATTTTATTTAATTTTATATTAATTTTTATATTAATAATTATATAATTATTAATTTTAATAATTATTTATTAATAATTTATTAATTCTATTTATTATTCGATTATTAGAATGAATAATGGCGAATATAAGAATCACAAAATTCTATCGAATCATGAAGGGCGGAAAGATTCTTCGAATCTAGTCATACCATTTCGTTATATTGACAATTTCAAAAAACTCTTCATACTATGAGTATAGTATGCTGGCGGTCGGGCAAATGCGCCCCCATCGTCTAGTGGTTCAGGACATCTCTCTTTCAAGGAGGCAGCGGGGATTCGACTTCCCCTGGGGGTAGGGTATTACGAAAGGAAGTTGATCGTGGATTCTTAATAAGTCTAGAATTTCTTCTTCCTGGGTCGATGCCCGAGCGGTTAATGGGGACGGACTGTAAATTCGTTGGCAATATGTCTACGCTGGTTCAAATCCAGCTCGGCCCAATAATTCACTGATCCGCCATGAAACAATATAACCCCTTTTGTTCTCTCGAAATGCCCGATACGGAAAAAAGTCAAAATTTCTGATATCTCTTTACCTGTTCTTTATTTGATTTTTTTTTTTTTTATTTATTTTTTTTCTCACAAATTCTGATCTTGCTAATGATCTAGATAATGTAAAGAAAAACAAAGTCTTTTTTCATTGAAAGATTTTTTTATTATTAATATTAATCGGCGTTGATTTGAAATAACGAAAAGATGACTAGTAATCCCTGTCCCTTTTATCACTAAAGTGCATATCCATGTGGATATCAATATACCACTCCCGTTTCTGTTATATACAACGTGGCGATTCCAATCTAAATAGAAAGGGAAAGGGTATGAATGAAACCATAAGAATATATGCTGTACACTTTATTGCATTTCCCCGGGATTGTAGTTCAATTGGTCAGAGCACCGCCCTGTCAAGGCGGAAGCTGCGGGTTCGAGCCCCGTCAGTCCCGACGGATCCAAATCCAATATCCAATAATCTAATCTAATAAAAAATACATTAATTCATCTTTCCCTTTTCTGTGAAAGTGGAACAAATAGCATAATTGCATAGCATAATTTCATTCCCAAGGGGATCTTTCTTATTCTTTTCTTATTCTTAATTATTTATTTTATTTTCGTTTTACATTTCTCATCAAAGTAAATACAAGTATGGGAATTTTCATTTTTTCAACTAGTACTGATTGAGAGAGACATATGTGGATTAGTCCAATTAATGGAATTTGTATTTATTTGTAGGTGCGATACAAAATAAATTTAATTGCTTTGATAGAATCCTTTTAATCTGAAAAGTATCTTTTTTTGGCTCCGATTTTGTGTAATCTCAATTACAAATTTGAATTTGAAACAATCTATCTCATTCAAATTGCGCACTGAAGTTTTTTTTAATATATTATATGCATTCCATTACCAAGGAAAGAGAATATTAATAAAATAAAGATCAAATAAAAAAAAGAAATAGAAAAAAATTATCAATTGAATCAAAAATCCAAACCATTTTTGAATTCTGTATGGATAAACGATCTTTCTATGTTATACTATTCAATTCTCGACGATGAATTGATTTGATAATTCAGATATTGTTATTCATGATATTGATCAGACTCGATATCATCGAGATGGAATTCATCCCATTGAATTTAGAGGCGACAGATTTTTTATCTCTATGGGATTAAATCCCGAGTTATTACGAAGTAAAGAAAAACGAAACGATAAGATTATGGAAGTAAATATTCTTGCGTTTATTGCTACTGCCCTGTTCATTCTAGTTCCTACTGCCTTTTTACTTATAATTTACGTAAAAACAGTTAGTCAAAGTGATTAATTTGAATGAAACTTGACTTCTTTGACTTCTTAGTTCTTATCAATATCAATGATTGAAGAAAAAAAAATGAAAAGGATTCCATTCCTATTTTGAGTCTTAGATGAAATGAGCGGACTAGAATTAGCAGTATTCTATGAGATCCGATAGTATGATAGAAAGAAATATATTTCTTTCTATCATACTATCCATTTTTTTTATTCTAGTGTATACAGTTGTACTATGTTACTATATATAGGCTGAATATAGATTCATCTATAATATCATCTCATATTCATATGTCTAGATATCAATTATCTATATGTAATGTACATAACATCCCAATTCTATTTCTTCATCTATTTGATTTGTGTTGATTCCAATTAATCTGAAATAGTCGAAAGGCAACTCTTACTCTTACTTTTAGGATTCTAATTCCTAGATTTCTGATTATTTTCAATATGAATCCGGCCATCTACCGAAACAATAAAATCAATGAAAAGGAATTCTATAAAAAAAACTTTTTCAGATTTCAACGAAAAGGATTAGTAAACCCTGCCGATTTTTAACCTTTGAATCATGATATGAAATGAGTCAAATCAATAAGGTATAGCATAAATCAAATTTCTCTAAAATAGTAAAACAAATACTAAACTAAGCGCTAAGCAATAAAAAATCTTAGTATGCGTAGTATCTCATTGGAGAACTACTATGTCTATCTTATTTCCCATTTTAATAACTAATTTTTAATAACTAATAAAAGAACTGCTTTCTTTTCTCTTTGAACAGAAAAAAGGCAAACAAAAAAAATAAAAAAAGGGGGGAGGGGTTTCTGTTCTTCCTCATTGTTCATATATAATTCTAGTAAGAACCAGTTTATCGAAATAGAGAATTTATGAAGAATTTGGTTGGATTGGTTGGAATAAATGTCCTATCATTTGTATTCTGTTTACTTTCGAAATATAAACACGAGAATCCTTGAAATATTTGTTTGATTATGATTATTTGATTAGAATTAGATTCTAATCAAATAATCTAAAGGGTATTATTCATATAATATTCATAGAATATATTACTTCACTCGAATCCGATATAATTTGTAAATGAAGATTTTTGAATTTTTTAATTCAATTGAATTAAAAAATTCAAAAATCTTTGCAGAACGATCGATCTATAAAACAATCGATAGAGTTTGATTTCTCAACTCAATTAGTAATACCCCTAAAGTCCACTTCTTCCCCATACTACGAGTGAAAGGGAAAATGTAAAGACTACCATTAAAGCAGCCCAAGCGAGACTTACTATATCCATGCGAATTATGTCCTCTATCTCTATGAATATGAAGGAATTTTTCCATTATTGTTCACTAATAATAGTCGAATTGTTGGCACAGAGTCAAAAAAAAAGATTATGTTCAATATATTGATGAAAAAAATCCAAAAAATCCAATCAATTAAAAGATAAAAGAAGTTCTTATCTTAAGATTGGTAGTAGAATCGAAAAATTTTTAGTACAAATTTTAGTACAAACAAAATAGCCAACAATACCCTTGGAAGTATCGAGAAGCCTTTTCGCTTATGTTGGGAGCAAATTCGATAAGTTATATCAGCAAAAGAAAAGGGAATAAGATATTTTGCGTCTTTTGTTGATCAGGCGACACCCGGATTTGAACTGGGGAAAAAGGATTTGCAGTCCCCCGCCTTACCACTCGGCCATGCCGCCAAAGCAACACAAAATAGACGAAAAAATTCCCATCCTTTTTGCGTTTTTTTAGGGGGGATAGTTTCTTTTTTTTTTTTTGTACTTGCATCTTGAATTCCATTTTTCTTAACCCCCTTTTTTCTAATTCCTAAAAAAAATCCTTCTTTTTTTCTTTTTTGGATTGGATCTATCTTTTCAATTTATTTTGTATAGTATCTTAAAACACATACTATCTAAATTTTTCTATTATCTATTGAAATGAAAAGTCAATTTTCAGTCACAAACTCAAAAATTAAGGACAAATCCTAATGATATAAGAAAATAAAAATGGATACGTAACCAAGCCGTATTATTCTTTTCAATAAAAAAAAAACAATTCTTTTCCGTTTCAATTATAACAACAATTATGAGTATATGTAAACCCTAGAACATAAAATTTTACAATTTTACACGGATATCTATCTTATCTGTCTAGGATTCCTATAGGAAAATTTCTATTCAATGCAAATGAAATAGAAATTTTGATAGAGCATGACATGCGCTGTCCAAAATAGAACTGCAGTAAAGGAAGAGACGTATATATAGATAGCTATAGTTATGTCCGCGTATATTTAATAAGCCTTCTGTTTGTTTTATGTTATGCACTTCAATCGTATTATATGAACTCGATTTAAAAAAAGATAAAAAAAAATATCTCTCTTCTATGCGAATTTTTTTGCACTAAACAATGAAATCCGCGAAAAAGCTAAGTGCTAAAAAAAATCAAAAAAAAAAAACTTTATATTGTTTCGGAGATTATTGGTTCTTTCCCTCATCGAAAGATTCAATCCCGAATTCATTTATATTATTGGTATCCAAGCGTATTGAAATATGTAATATCATAATAATATATGTAATATCATAATAATGGTAGAAATTGAATCACTTTTTGTTTTACTATTCTATACAAAATTTCATAAGTCTAAGGTAAGTGGAATTTCTCAATTCCTGTCCAGTTGTATCTGTTGCAAATTCTAATTTGAGTATAAACTTAAACTTCTCTTTATTCCTCCGTTCATACGTATTTCATACATTCCATATCTATAGAGTTAGATAAAATTTTATGTGATTCTGTAAACAGAAAAAAAATTCCATCATTGCTAGATCGATCCATATAATTTGAATGAAGAACGATCCAATAATGGGATTTTTTTTAATAAACGGGAAATTAAAAATGCTCGGGAATGGAAATGAGGAAATGTCTACAATACCTGGATTTAATCAGATACAATTTGAAGGATTTTGTAGGTTCATTGATCAGGGCTTAACAGAAGAACTTTATAAGTTTCCAAAAATTGAAGATACAGATCAAGAAATTGAATTTCAATTATTTGTGGAAACATATCAATTAGTGGAACCGTTGATAAAAGAAAGAGATGCTGTATATGAATCACTTACATATTCTTCTGAATTATATGTATCCGCGGGATTAATTTGGAAAACTAGTAGGGATATGCAAGAACAAACAATTTTTATTGGAAACATTCCTCTAATGAATTCCCTGGGAACTTTTATAATAAATGGAATATACAGAATTGTGATCAATCAAATATTGCAAAGTCCCGGTATCTATTACCGATCAGAATTGGATCATAACGGAATTTCGGTCTATACTGGCACCATAATATCAGATTGGGGGGGGCGCGTAGAATTAGAGATTGATAGAAAAGCAAGGATATGGGCTCGTGTGAGTAGGAAACAGAAAATATCTATTCTAGTTCTATCATCCGCTATGGGTTTGAATCTAAGAGAAATTTTAGAGAATGTGTGCTACCCTGAAATTTTCTTATCTTTCCTGAATGATAAGGAAAAAAAAAAAATTGGGTCAAAGGAAAATGCCATTTTGGAGTTTTACCAACAATTTACTTGTGTAGGCGGAGATCCAGTATTTTCTGAATCCTTATGTAAGGAA